ATTGTGTCGGCTTGACCTTTCATAAGTGGAGACAGAATAAAACGTCCATAAAAAAGACGTTTACTGTCTGTTCTTGATTCAACACATTTCCACTGTAGTGTCCGAGTAGATACTGTTATTTTCTCTCGAACCATAGTAATATTATTTCATTAGATCATTGAATCATTTATTTCTCTTGTTTCTCTTGAAAGTTCTTCAATGTGCATTTCTACACACGTCTTTTTTTCGGAGGTCTACAGCCATTATGTGGCATAGGGGTTACATCCCGTACAAAAGTTAATAATATACCACTTCTACGAATAGCTCGGAGAGCTGCGTCTCTTCCGAGACCGGGACCTTTTATCATGACCTCTGCTCGTTGCATACCTTGATCCACTACTGTACGAATAGCATTGCCTGCTGCGGTTTGAGCAGCAAAAGGTGTCCCTCTTCTCGTACCCTTGAATCCACAAGTACCGGCAGAGGACCAAGAAACCACCCTACCCCGTACATCTGTAACGGTCACAATGGTATTATTGAAACTTGCTTGAACATGAATAACTCCCTTTGGTATTCTACGTGCACTCTTACGTGACCCAATACGTCCATTCCTACGCGAACCAATTCTCGGTATAGCTTTTGCCATATTTTATCATCTCGTAAATATGAGTCAGAGATATATGGATATATCCATTTTATGTTAAAACAGATTCCTTATTTATGTATCGTTTCGTTTAGCGAGTGTTATTATCCCTGCCTTTGTTTATGTCTCGGATTGGAACAAATTACTATAATTCGCCCTCGCCTGCGGATTAGTCGACATTTTTCACAAATTTTACGAACAGAAGCTCTTATTTTCATATTTGTCATTCCTTATCTTAAATTGTAATCTACTTCTTGGAAGAAAATAAGTTTCTTGAGATTTTGCATCTCGAATCGTATTCTCACGAAAGGGGTATTCAAACCACTTAATCCTTCGAATCCTTGTTGCGGAGTCGATAAATTATACGTCCTCTGGTTGAATCATAACGACTTACCTCAACCTTGACTCTATCTCCTGGGAGTATCCGTATAAAACTACGTCGGATCTTTCCTGAAACATAACCTAGAATCAGATCTTCATTATCTAAACGAACCCGGAACATGCCATTGGGAAGTGATTCGATAATTAAACCCTCATGAATCCATTTTTGTTCTTTCATTCCAGGTAAAGCCCCCGTGAAGTATCAACTAATGAAGGAGGAACAATATTAGACAACTCGTCCCTTTTCTTTTTTGTTTTACAATTACAAATAGTAAGTTTTGGGTCCAATTTGTATATTAAAAAGATTACCATATATAACACAAAATTTCTCCGCCGATTCCTTCTAGCCGAGCCTCTTGGTCTGTCATTATACCTCGAGAAGTAGAAATAATTACAATCCCCATCCCGCCTAAAATTCGAGGAATTCGTTGATAATTAGAATAGATTCGTAGACCAGGTCGACTGATCCGTTTTAAATTTAAAAGATTTCTATAAGGCCTTTTCCTATTACTTCTATGTCGCAGCGTTAAAACCAAAAAATCTTTGTTGTTTTCTCGATGTTTTCTCACGTTTTCGATAAAACCCTCTCTTAAAAGTATTTTGAGAATATTTTCGGTAATATTAGTAGCTGTTATTCGAACCACTCTTTTTTTATCCATATCAGTATTTCGTATCGAGGTTATTACTTCAGCAATAGTGTCCCTACCCATGATGAACTAAAATTGTTGGTGACTCCAAATTTGATATAATCAACATGCTTTTTTTTACTTATTTCTTTTTTTTTTTTTATTTGTATTTGTTTATGAATTTGAATTATTAAAGGTATATGCGTGAGATACAATCTATTTCTTAATCTATTTCTTTCAACTACCCCACTATAAAATCTCCCGATCCCATTTTATAATACCTCGGGAGCTAATGAAACTATTTTAGTAAAATTTAATTGTCTTAATTCCCGGGCGATCGCACCAAAAATTCGAGTTCCTTTTGGATTTCCTTCTTGATCAATAACAACTGCAGCATTGTCATCATATCGGATTATCATACCGTTGTCCCGTTTGAGTTCTTTACAGGTACGCACAATTACAGCTCTGACCACTTCTGATTTTTCTAGGGGCATATTTGGTACTGCTTCTTTGATCACAGCAACAATAACGTCACCAATATGAGCATATCGACGATTGCTAGCTCCTATGATTCGAATACACATCAGTTCTCGAGCCCCGCTGTTATCTGCTACATTTAAATGGGTCTGAGGTTGAATCATATCATTTTGGAATCTGTTCTTTTAATGCAAAGGACAAAGAAAAAAAAAGAAATATTATTTGTCTAAAAATAAAAAAAAAAAAGAAATAAGAAATTTTTTTCACACCCAAGACTCGTTTCTCTTAGTTCTACTTTTTTATCCTTTATCCCGAAATAATGAATTGAGTCCGTATAGGCATTTTGGATGCTGCTATTGAAATAGCCCTTCTAGCTATATTTTCTGTTACTCCG